CCGGGATTACGTCCTGGATCATTAGATAGGAATCCAAAGATAAAGAGAGAACCAAAGAATATCACTACTGTGTAAACAAAGAGTTTGAGAGTAAGCATTACACAATCCCCAAGCATTTTTTGAAAAAAAAAAGAGAGAGAATAGATTATTCTTTTTTCTACCACATATCCATATCCTATTTCGACACCAATAAACAAAACGGTTTCTAGAAAAAGAACTCAAAAATGTATTTGCAATACAAGTGGGTTGATCTCAAAAAAAAAAAAATTCTTTACTACCCCCTATTAGGGGGCTCAAAAGGGGATTTCACTAAATCAAAGAATGAAATAAATTCAAAAACAAAGTTTATAAAAAGAATCAGAATGAGAAAAGAATTCCAATTATCAATCGTTTGAATCGAGGGTTCATATTATAAAGTTTATCAAATAATTATTAGCATTTTCTTTCTCGGATAAATAATGTCTAGTACATTACTCAACATCTTATCGAAAACTTACAGCAGCTTGCCAAACAAAGGCTAATAGAAAAAACAGAAGGGGTATTACTGGCATAATATCTACGATAGGATTCAAAAAAGCGTAGGCCTCTGGCAATTTGACTACTAAAAAACTACTTGAATTCAAATAAAGGGTGAAATGAAAACAGAAGTAGATCAAACTAAAGATATTAAGCATAATAAACATTTTTTTCCTGTATTGAACTTGGAGATAATTTAATTTTGATTGAGTTTTAGTCGATATCTGTTAAAACAGAAAAAGAAAACTAAAAATTTTGATTTTGAAAACTCACCCAATTGAAAACCGTTTGATTTTGAAAATCAAAGCATAGAAGAAATCGTATTTTAGACAATATTTTAATTTAATTCTATCTAATGATCAATAAATTCATTTTGATCTCGCGCTCTACGTGTCAAAATCCTCGGAACAATCGATTTTTTGATTGGAATTGACGAAGAACCAGTCCTAATACTAATGTTTGTTAGTATTGATTGAACAGAAAGACAAATGGGGCGTGGCCCAGTGGTACGGCAACGGGTTTTGGTCCCGCTATTCGGAGGTTCGAATCCTTCCGTCCCAGGGAATCCCTTTTTCTATTTTATATCTAGAAAAAATATAGATATTTAGAGAATAACGAAAGATTGTCATAAATGGATCTGAATCAAGTTGTGATTTGGATAACATTGGAGCTATAGATTTTGAGAATTTGCAAGCAATTTCAAACAAATTAACAACAAACAGATTGAATTCCCCCGTCTCCCTCCCTTTATTCGATCTATACTCTTAGAATAGAGTATAGAGTATTTTATTATTACTTAAGCTAAAAGAAATTAGTTTAAGCTAAAAGAAATTAGTTAGTTGAAAAGCCTTAACCTCTCATATAACTATTATAATGATTAATAATCGAACACACTCACTTCAATACCTGGTCTAATACAAATTAGATGAAATTAAGCAGATGAAATGAATAGAATAAGTTAGTAAGAAAAAATGTTATATTTTCTTTGAACCTTATTTTTAAGTATTTGATAAAAATAAAAATATCAAAATCGAATTTTCAATGTATCAAAATGTATGGAATAATAAGTAATTCATAATATTTGAATTTCTAATCTTTCTGTTTCGATTTCGGATTGAAAAATTGGTCTTTTTTCTTTAGAAAGAAAATCAAAAATAGCATATTGCAATTCAGTCAATAAAATGAAAAACGAAAAATTGGTATGAAATTTTATTTTTGCTACGACCTCGTAAAAAAAGCAGTCATTCATAGAAATTGAAAAAAAAAATATGTATTCCTATGGAATAACTGTAACGAACGAACAAATGACTATTCGTGATTCCATAATTGATTCAATTACATACCAGTTAAAACCCGGGGGGATGTTATGGTAAAACTTCGTTTGAAACGATGTGGTAGAAAGCAACGTGCGGCTTGACAGACGGGATCGTCCGTGGATTCTTATATCCACCATTTGAATTATAAATGTGCTCTTGGCTCGACATCGTTTGTTCTCTTACACCAGAACCTTGGTTTTTTGGGGTTGTAGTGTAAGATAGTACGTGATGTAGCTCGAGTCGAAACTATTGATTTTTTTCTCAGGGGCAAGGAATCTAGGGTTAGTGCTAATTAATAAGTTTTAACAACTTTGTAAGTATAGTGATATTTTTTTACATGTGATACTCTCTTTTCTATGAATCTTTTTTTTTATAGAAAAAAAGCATAAAAGGGGGCATGTTGCTGCCATTTGCAAACGATTTTAAGTCACCGAAGTAATGTCTAAACCCAATGATTCACGGTAAAGATAAAGTATCTTGGAACAAGAAAATCCCCCTTTTTTTATTGTCTTGACAACTAGATTAAGAACGAAGGGTCAAAATCGATTTTGTTTTAATGGGGACAAAAAAAGATGGATTAGAGACTACTCAAAAAATGAAATGACTAGGCTTTTCTAATTTTCTTTTGAGCTATTTCATAGTTATCCAACTTGAGTTATGAGAAGAAAATGTGTGTTTTTTTTTATATTGATATAAAATAATATTATTATTTTTGAATATTTCTTAATACTTAATATTAGTCTTATTTCTTTATGGATCTATTTGACCTTGTATATATAGATATCACTTCAATTTCTCGAGCCGTACGAGGCGAAAACTTCGTATACGTTTCTGGGGGGAGTTAGAGTTTGTCTACATCGATCCCAATGAGCTGTTTATCGAATTGTTGCAATCGATGGTCGATCCCGAAGAGAAGGAAAAGATCTGTGTAAAATGGGTTTTTATGATCCTATAAATAGTCAAACCGATTTCAATATTCCTGCTATTTTATATTTTCTTGAAAAGGGTGCTCAACCTACAGGAACTCTTTTTGATATTTTCAAAAGGGCGGGGATTTTTTATAAATTTCGTAAAAAATTCAATTAATAAAAAAAAGGATAAGGGGGAAATTTTTATTTAGTTTTATAACTTTTTTCTAGTAGATCCCCCTCTCCTTCCCTCTTTTTGTTTCTTAACACTTTTTTTTACCGTGTCGTTTTTATATATTGACAAGAGTCAATTGAGCAAATATAATTCGATCGTGGATAAACGGATCCATTTCCTCGCTTTTTTTTTTACTTGAAAAGATTTTGACTAGATTTTTGATTTTTATCTGCAAAATATTCTCTTTTTTTACTGGGAATTTTTGAAATTAATAAGAATTTCAGAATTGAAAATTTTCGATGGATTTTTTGCTAGTTTGATGTTTTGATTATGTTGTTCAATTTTATCTCTTTAGTTTTTCAAACATTGCCAATTTTTTGTTCTTCGGGTTGCTAACTCAACGGTAGAGTACTCGGCTTTTAAGTGCGGCTAGCATCTTTTACACACTTCAATGAAGTAAGGGATTCATTCATACCTTTGGTAGACTTTGTAAGACCACGACTGATCCTGCTGAAAGGAATGACTGGAAAAAACAGCATGTCGTATGAATAGAGAATTCTGAGAATGTTTAAGTTTTACTTTAACTGGATCGATCGGTTCGAAAACTTGGGAGTGCGAAAAAATGAAATTAATTCAGAATCAGAAGAATGGGGTCGAATGAATAAATGGATAGAGTTTTACGACTTCAATTTCAGTTTTTATAAGGAAAAAGAGCAACGAGCTTTTGTTCGAAATTTGAATGATTACTCGATCTAATTAGACGTTAAAAATATATTAGTGCCCAGTACGGGGGAAGAATTCTACTTGAGTATATGATTATAGTATCTTATTTATCTATTTTCGTTTTTATTAATTAAATAAATAAGTCCTAATTATTAGTTATGTCCTATTCTGGGTTGTACATAAATGTGTAGAAGAAGAAGCATATTGATAAATATATTGATTTTCAAAAATCAAAAGAGCAATTGGTTTGAAAAATAAAGGATTTCTAACCCATCTTGTTTTTATATTCTAGAAACAAATATAAACTATTTAGATTCAAAGAGAGGATAGAGAGTCTGTTGTGTCTCCGAGATATCTAGTATTTTCTTACTATAACGCTTTGTTTTGACTGTATCGCACTATATATATCGTTTCATAATCAATAAATGGACTACTTTCTGTTTCTTTTGATTCCAATCCAATTTCCAATGGATCAATTTCAAGGATATTTAGACCTAAATACATCTTGGCAACACAACTTCCTATACCCACTTCTTTTTCAGGAGTATATTTATACACTTGCTCATCATGTTTTAAATAGATCAATTAGATCTATTTGGTTAGAAAATGTGGGTTATGACAAAAGAATTAGTTCAATAATTGTTAAACGTTTAATTATTCGAATGTATCAACAGAATCCTTTGATTATTTTGGTGGATACTGATTTTAGACAAAATAGGTTTTTTGCTTTCAACAAGAATTTGTATTCGCAAATTCTATCCGAGGCATTTGCAGTCACTGTGGAAATTCCATTTTCTTTTCGATTATTCTTTTCCTTAGAAAGGAAAGAGGTAGATCAATTTCGTAATTTACGATCAATTCATTCAATATTTTCTTTTTTAGAGGACAAATTGTCCCATTTAGATTCTGTGTCAAATGTACTAATACCCTATCACATCCATCTAGAAATCTTGGTGCAAACCCTACGTTACTGGTTGAAGGATGCCTCTTCTTTGCATTTCTTACGTTTCTTTCTCTATGAGTATTGTAATTGGAATAGGTTTATTCGTCCAAAGAATTTTTTCTTGAAAAAAACCAATCCAAGATTTTTCTTGTTCCTATATAATTTTCATATATGTGAATACGAATCCATCTTTTTTTTTCTTCGTAATCAATCTTTTCATTTACGTTCAACATTTTCGGGATTCTTTTTTCAACGAATATATTTTTATATAAAGATAAAAAATCTTGTCAAAGTCTTTATTCATAATGAATTTCGGGACATCTTGGAATTATGCAAAGATCCTTTTATTCATTATGTTAGATATCAAGGAAAATCAATTATTTCTTCAAATAAGACGCCTATTATTATTAATAAATGGA